CAACCAGGGAGCAAATTTAAAATGAGCATGAGGTAATAGTTCCATATTGATACGAACCAATCCATACGCTCCCATTTTTAATAAGATTCCGGCTAGAAGCATACAAGTACTGTAATGTGCTTCTCCATGGGTATCTGATAACCATGTATGTAAAGGAATAATCGATAATTTTACAGCAAAAGCAATAAAAAATCCAATATAGAATATTATTTCTAATGCCAGAGGATACGATTGATTAACTAATGTTTCAAAATTTAATGTTGGTTCATTGGAACCATATAAACCAACACCCAGAGCTCCCAGCAATAGGAAAATGGAACCCCCTGCGGTATACAAAATAAACTTAGTAGCTGAATAGAGACGTTTCTTTCCCCCCCACATAGATAAAAGTAGATAAACAGGAATTAATTCTAATTCCCACATTATGAAAAAAAGTAAAAGGTCTCGGGACGAAAACGATCCTATTTGGCCACTGTACATTGCTAACATCATGAAATAGAATAATCGAGAATTTCGAGTAACCGGCCAAGCCGCTAACGTAGCTAAAGTAGTGATGAATCCCGTCAGTAAAATGGGCCCTATCGAAAGTCCATCTATTCCTAATCTCCAGTGAAAATCAAAAAAATTGATCCATTTATAATCTTCTGCCAGTTGGATTAATGGATCGTCTGGTTGGAAATGATAACAGAATGCGTAGGTTGTTATAAGGAGCTCTAGCATTGAAATACATACTGTATACCACCGGATAACCTTATTTCCTCTATGAGGAAGAAAAAAAATTAAAGAACCTGCAAATAGGGGCAAAACTACAATTGTAGTTAACCAAGGAAAATAATTCATGGTAAAGACAAGATACACTTGATCCAAAAAAAACCCGTACCCTAACTATAGTTAGGGTACGGGTTTTTGTCGGTAAAAAAAAAATCCAAATAGAATGGATTCAAATGGAGTTTTCTGAAACGTATCAATAAGCTAGACCCATACTGCGAGTTGTTTCAGGCCCTAGATAAACTCGAACACTTAAAAAATCGGTTGGACAGGCAGACTCACATCTCTTACAACCAACACAGTCCTCTGTTCTCGGAGCAGAGGCTATTTGTTTAGCCTTACATCCATCCCACGGTATCATTTCTAATACATCCGTAGGACAAGCTCGTACGCATTGAGTACACCCTATACATGTATCATAAATCTTTACTGAATGTGACATTGAATCTATAATTTTTTTTTTTAACTTCATTAAATTTCGATCTAGTTCTAGTTAAAGTAAATGAATCAAATATTCAAATACCAGACGAATCAATGATTTACCAGAATTTTTGAATTAATCTACTTCTGGATTGGATCGGCTTATTAGAAAATAAATAAAAAAAAAAAGAGGTCCAAAATACTTTATATTTATTACATTTTTGAAAGTATGATTATACCTTAAGGTACCATACTTAGTAATGTAATTTGAATTGATGACTATTAAAATTTTAATTTCTATAATTCTAATATATCTATAATCCGAATATAATAGAATTAAAAAAAAAAACAACTACTTATTCAATAAATTCGATTGATCGATACGAGTTGATTTTCTGTTACAATAAATTGAGGAAACAATAGCCAGTCCAATAGCAGCTTCAGCGGCTGCGATAGCTATAACAAAAATTGCGAAAATGTTTCCTTTTAATTGGCGACTATCAAAAAAATCAGAAAATGTTACAAAATTTAGATTAACTGCATTCAATAGAAGTTCAAGACACATAAGAGCCCGAACCAAATTTCGGCTCGTGGATAGTCCGTAGATTCCTATAGAAAATAAATAGGCACTCAAAACAAGTACATGTTCGAGCATCATTAACCAACTCCTTATCAATCTCGATTCTTTTCAATATGAACAATAATTAAACCGATTTTATTGACTAGAATATAAGAAGTTCGAATAGAGGAGTTTAATTTAATTTAAGAATAAAAAAATAGTTTGTTTGTTAATAAATCTAACTATCTATAAAGTATTTCGGTTTTATGCATCAATTCGAATAAAATTGAATGGAAATGAATAGGATAAAATTTCATTTTTATTTGGATTGCTAGTTTTAAAAATAAATTATTGACTTATTGGCGAGCCACAGAAATTGCACCTATTAAAGCAACTAAAAGAATTATTGAAATGAGTTCAAATGGAAGAAAAAAATCTGTTGATAAATGAATTCCAATTTGTTGACTAGTATTTATCAAGTCTTGTTCTAGAATCTGGTTTAATCTTGTAGTCCAAATAATCCCATACCATGACGTATTTAGAATAGTAATAATTAATGAAACAAAAAGACTTGTACAAACCAACGAAATAGCCCCATCCCCAACAGTCCAAAGATGAAAATCTTTGCCATATTCTGGCCCACTCATGAACATTACAGCAAATATTATTAAAACATTTATAGCTCCTACATAAATAAGGAGTTGTGCAGAAGCTACAAAATGCGAGTTTGCTAGAATATAAAATAAAGATATACAAACAAGAACCAATCCCAGTGAAAAGGCAGAAAAAATAGGATTGGTAAATAATACCACTCCGAGACCCCCTAATATAAGACCTGACCCCAGAAAGACTAAAAGAAAATCATGTATTGCTCCAGTTAAATCCATTATATGTAAAATAAGAGATAAAAAAATAGGAATTTTTCATGATCTTATTGACTTGGACAGGAAAAAAGAAGTTCATGCGCTAGTAATTATTGCTAATTAAATGAAATCCTAATTTGATATACATATTAAAGTTATTGGACCCATCGCATTCTTTTTTTATCTGAAAGAGTCGTTCAAAACTAAAACTATTGGAAATCATTACAGTAAACAGATTTTCAATACAAATTAAGTTGTGATTTTCATCAATCAATAGAATAGTGAATAGAATAGTCGGGGTTTGTAATTTTTGACCAAAATAAAAAAATCAACTTTTTGAATTTAAATTTAAAATTAAATAAAAGAACCTTAGTAATTTCTTCCATCACAAGATTTCTCATTTGTTATGAAATTTCTCTTTTGTTTGAGGCGAATTCAAAATTGTTCGAATTGTGTAATCATCCGTTATTGATATTGGTAAACGACCCAGAGCAATTTGATTATAATTTAATTCGTGACGATCATAAGTAGAAAGCTCATATTCTTCAGTCATTGATAAACAATTTGTTGGGCAATACTCAACACAATTACCACAAAATATACAGATTCCGAAATCAATGCTGTAATTAAACAATCGTTTCTTTCGAATATCCGTTTCCAATTTCCAATCAACAGCAGGTAGATCTATAGGACATACACGAACACATACTTCACAAGCAATGCATTTATCAAATTCAAAGTGTATTCGACCACGAAAACGCTCCGATGTGATCAATTTTTCATAAGGGTATTGAATAGTTACGGGTAAACGGTTGGCATGAGATAGGGTAATCATAAAACTTTGACCAATGTACCTTGCCGCCCGTACTGCTTGTTGACCATAATTGATGAACCCAGTTACCATAGGGAACATATAGTAAATATCAATAATAAATTGGATTTTGTTTCTTTCTCTTGTTTGATACAAGTTGTGAATTGAATTTGAATATTTGAATTTGAATTATAGTGAATATCAAATATTCTATTCGATTTTTTTATATAAATTTATAATGAAAGGAGTTGGGAAGAAGTTGTTAATAATAGATTACCTAAAGAAATAGGTAAAAGAAATTTCCATCCAAGATTTAATAATTGGTCCATTCTCAGTCTAGGTAAAGTCCACCTTGTTGTGATAGGAATGAACAAGAACAAAAAAGTTTTCGCTAATGTAATGAAAATACCAATTGTTGTTCCAAAGACTCCATACGCTTTATTTATTTCCAAAAACTCAGGAATCAATATGTATGGAATAGAGAGATTCCAACCACCCAAGTAAAGAACTGTTACAAATAGTGAAGAGACTAGTAGATTTAAATAGGAAGCAACATAAAATAAACCAAATTTGATACCCGAATATTCGGTTTGATAACCTGCTACTAATTCTTCTTCTGCTTCTGGTAAATCAAAAGGCAATCTCTCGCATTCGGCTAGAGAAGAAATTATAAAAACAATAAACCCTATAGGTTGCCGCCACAAATTCCATCCCCAAAAACCATATTTTGACTGCGCCTCAACTATATCAACTGTACTTGAACTGTTAGATAATCATAGTCGATGATAAGATCACTCTTATCATCGCTATTCCAGAACCGTACATGAGATTTTCACCTCATACGGCTCCTCGAGAGCCATAAATAAATCTAGGGACTGATTAGATATTCTTTATTTAATCTTGATATACTTGTAGGATAGATAAAGTTAAAATCAATCGAAAGTTCCTGAATTAGACTAATGGAATTCTGTCTGCTATACTATAAAAAAAGTGCTTCGGAATTGATCTTATCCCTTACTTTAAGTTTAAGAATTTCAATTTTTTTATTGAGTAATAACTTAGATCCTTCAAAAAAAATACTCTTTATTACCAATATCAATAAATAGTTCACTTTTTTTTTCGATTCCAAAAAAAAAAGAATTAAACATTCATTATTTATGACATGACAAAAATTTCATTTCCATTAATATGGATATCAGATAAAAAAGATTTTTTTTGCAATTCCATACTTTCTTTTCGTTCCTTTACTTTACTTTTATATTAAACCTAAATAAAAGAAAGAAAGGGTAAAGGATTACTTCGTTACTGATAGTTATTCATATAATCGGTGGATAGGATCATACTCTGGATCGGAATTTCATTTTTGGGAGTACTACTTAATCGTTTCTACAAATTTAAAGCCCTAATTAGTATTTCTTTTATGTATAAAAGTCTCTTCGAATAACTTACATAATCTCTATTACGAATCCTTTGTGTACTTTTGTGTTCCTAATCATCCACTCATTTTTTCTCAATCTCTATGGTAATTCATGTATGGGAATACATACAAAAGATAGTAAAAGCTCCATAGAGTTGTTCTTTTCAACCCGCTTCAAGACATGATGACTTATTAACCAATCTTGGGGTAAAGAGTCTTGACTGCTTATGTTTATTTTCATTTAACCCTTGTACATAGGAAATGAGATTCAATTTTTTTACTGCGAATTTCGAAGCTGTTTTCTTTCACTCATCTAACTATCTAGTTTAGTTTAGCAATCTGGGCTAGTGAATAAAAAAAGAAAGAAAGATATATCTATTTAATACGTTTAATTTTTATTCTTAGAAACCTAAAAAGAAATGGAGGAAGACTTATGTCTCAACGAATCACACGTAGAGATGTTGATAACACACATAGAGTTAATGGTATTTCATAACTAATTGATTGAGCAGCAGCCCGTAGACCACCTAAAAAGGAATATTTATTATTTGATCCATATCCTGACATAAGAAGTCCAATTGGAGCAATACTTGAAACGGCAATCCATAAAAAAACACCAATACTGAGATCGGCTAGAATAAGGCGATAGCCAAAAGGAATTACTGAATAACTTAGTAGAATTGATATGACTGCTATAGAGGGTCCGATACTAAATAAACGTGTATCCCCCCTAGATGGAAGAAGGTTCTCTTTCAAAAGTAATTTTATCCCGTCTGCTAGAGCTTGAAGAATTCCCAAAGGGCCGGCGTATTCAGGTCCAATACGTTGTTGTATACCTGCGGATATTTCTCTTTCTAACCACACAATTACTAGTACACCTGTTGTGATTCCCAATATGAGAATCAAAATAGGGACAAGCATCCATATAGTTTCATAAACCTCTTTTAAGGATTCTAATCTGGAAAAAGACTTGATAGCTTGTACTTCTGTTGTATCAATTATCATTTCAACGATCAACTTCTCCCATAATAATATCTATGCTACCTAGTATCGTCATAATATCAGCCAATTTCATTTTTTTAACTAACTGAGGAAGAATTTGCAAATTGATAAAACCCGGGGAACGAATTTTCCATCTCCAAGGAAAAACACTCTGGTCTCCTATCAAAAATATTCCCAATTCCCCCTTTGGGGCTTCGACTCTTACATAAAGTTCTTGTTTCGACAATTCAAAAGCAGGGGATGGCTTTTTACTAATGAATCGATATTCAAAATCATTCCATTCAGGATATTTTATTCTATTAAAGCGTCGGATTTCTAAATTCTCATAGGGACCCCCTGGAATTCCTTCTAGAGCCTGTTGAATAATTTTGATGGATTCTGCCATTTCACCGATTCGTATTAAATAACGAGCTAATGAATCTCCTTCTTTTTGCCATTGGACTTCCCAATCAAATTCGTCGTAACACTCATAATGATCAACTTTACGAAGATCCCATTGTATTCCGGAAGCTCGTAGCATTGGTCCCGATAAACCCCAATTTATTGCCTCTTCTCCACCAATAATGCCCACTCCTTCAACTCGTTCTAAAAAAATAGGATTTCGTGTAATAAGTTTTTGGTATTCAGCAATCCCTGTTAAAAAATAATCACAAAAATCTAAACATTTATCTATCCATCCATAAGGTAGGTCGGCAGCTACTCCGCCGATACGAAAATAATTATGCATCATTCTCATACCGGTGGCAGCTTCGAATAAATCATATACCAATTCTCTTTCTCTGAAAATATAGAAGAAGGGGGTCTGCGCGCCAATATCTGCCATAAAAGGGCCGAGCCATAACAAATGAGAAGCTATACGACTTAACTCCAGCATAATCACTCTGATATAGCTAGCCCTCTTAGGTACTTGAATATTTCCCAATTGTTCTGGCCCATTTACCGTTATTGCTTCGGTGAACATAGTGGCTAAATAATCCCAACGTGTTACATAAGGCAGATATTGTATAATTGTTCGGTTTTCCGCAATTTTTTCCATCCCTCTGTGTAAATAACCCAATATTGGTTCACAGTCAATAACATCTTCACCGTCTAAAGTAAGGATAAGTCGGAGAACGCCATGCATGGATGGATGGTGAGGACCCATATTGACTATCATGAGGTCTTTTCTTGTAGTTGGTACAGCCATAGGTTTTCCCCGATTCATTATTCAGTTTTCCATGAATTGCTGAAAACAAAAAGAAGTTCATCAAAATTCAAGATCTAATAAATCAAATAATTCAAAACGACTCTTCAAATTAACGTGTTTTTATTTTAGCTCTCGAATGTTCAATTGACTGATTAATTCTTTATAGCGTACTCCATCTTTTTTTAACAAATAAGCCAGTAGTCGTTGCCGTTTTCCTAGAATTTTTCGTAGACCTCTCTGAGATGAATAGTCTTTTTTGTGCAATTCCAAATGTGAAGTAAGTCTTCCTATCTTATTGCTAAAACGGAATACTTGAAATTCAACGGACCCCCTGTTTTCTTCTTTTTCTTCATGCGAAATAACAGATATGAATGATTTTTTTGTCATAAAATTTAAAACTTCTTTTTTTTTACCAAATATGGAATTTTGCCGATCAGTAATAATAATGCCAGCTATTTTTATCTGGTACACATAATAATCAGAATTTTCTTTATTCATTTTATCAAAATGAATAAAGAAAATTCTGTTGATTCATTTCTGGATCTAATTGATACGTTATCGAATTAGTATCATGTATCGAAATTGGACGCTAAGACAAGGCGCGTGCGCATCTATTTATCTACTAGACGATAAGGAATATATAAGATAAATGTATCATAAATGAGTTTTTAATCGTGGATACATACGTATTCTTAACATACTAAAACGACTGCCGTTATTAGTATGGATACAATAACGATTCATACAAGCTAAATCTTCTAATCGATAATTCGGCCAAAGAAAGGATTTGAATTTGATAAGTTTCTTTTTATCTCGATCAAGATCTTTGCTTTTATCAAAAAATTGACTACCGTTTTTTACCCTATTCCCATTGTAAAATACTGGGTTTTTATCCACAACTTTATTATTCCTTGGGTTGAAACAAGTTAGAATTCTCAATTCTCGACGACGTCTAGGTAATAAAATATTTTCAAGAATAAGCAAATCAGAATTGTTTTTGTCTATGTATCTGTATATTTTTTGATTAATTTTGTGTCTACTCCTATGAGCCCGTGAAATACCTATCATTTGATACATAAGAAAATTCCCATTATTTATAGACATAGACGCTGGATATCCTTCAATAATTAATATTCCTTTTTGTAAAAATTTTGATAAAGATGTAGGAGGCTCCTCCTCCGGCAACGGAGGAAGAGCAGGGGTACCTCCACCCGTCTGCCTTCTCATATTAGCATTACGCCAAGTTCTATAAAACGTATACCCATCTCCGGTATACATACGAGTACGAAGCTTAAGTGAAGGATACGAATGTCTAGGAGGCTTATACGACGGCAATTCAATATCTTTTTCTTCAGCTTTTTCTTCAGCTTTTTTTTTCTATTTTTTTATATAATTCCCGAAGTTTTTTAGATGCTTCCTTAGATTTATTATCGAATTCCTGAAAGTCATTATATAATTCCTGAAGTATTTTATATAATTCCTGAAATTTATTATAGAATTCCTGAAGTTTATCATAAAATTCCCTTTTATGGAATTCCCAAAGTTTTTTATGTGATTCCCAAAGTTTTTTATATGATTCCCAAAGTTTTATATATAATCCCTTTTTATATAATTCCTGATGTTTTTTATATGATTCCCGAAGTTTATTTTTGCGTAATTTCTTCTTACTATTATACTTTTTACGAAATGGATACGCTCTTTGACGTGCTCGCTCAAATAAGTAGCGCATTCGCGCAAATACGTGGCACGCTCGCTCATCAAATCTTATCTTTTTACATGATTGCTTAATATTATTAAAAGACCCTTTTTCTTCTGTAGGACCAACTTCATCATAACTATCAAATTTATTAACAACTTGATAAGGGTCTCGATCAAAAGGCCTATATCCGTCGTGCCAAGGTTTTAGGCGGAAAGGAGAGACTGCCATTATCTGGAAACCGTCTTCTGACCAGTATTCAGGAAGTTTTTCGGTTGAGAATGGAATACCGTTATAGGTACATTTTATATATACTTCGTTCTTCCACTCTTTGAAATCTTGCGACCACTCAGGCCGTTGCAATAATAATATACGGCCAATATTTTTCGCTACTATCAATAAAGGGAATATAATATATTTTCTAAGAATTGCCTGGGCGCCTAGAAGCGCAGCCCTTAGTGGTTGACCGTACGTATACTCCTCCTCCCAGGCTCTTTCGGCCTCCATTATTTGTTCGTCTATTTTTTCCCTTTCGGTCGGTTCGTTTTCCAATTCTTCTATAGTAAGAAGGACATCTTCGAAAGAAGAGTAATAAACCAAACGTTCAAATTCTGAGATTTTTCCCGTATACTCTAGAAAAATTCCTCTAATAAACTCGCAATACTTAAGAAAAGTATAACACAAAGAATCTATTCTGTTTGTAAAAAATCTGGAATGTGGTTTTTCTAGATATATTGACCAAACACTCGTTTTACATTTTTGAACACGCATGGAACCTTTGATCAATTCTCGACGAAATTGTGATCTTGGTACATAACGTTTGAAATGTAATTTTTTGGATTCTTTTTCATCTGTGTCACTCTCCCCTCCAGAAAGCAAAACAGTTGGACGCCTGCATGGCAGTCCGGCAATATCAGCCTCCACTAACACCGCATCCTTTTCTTGTTTCCGTAATTGTTGTATATTTTTTAGTAGACTGGATGGCCAGAAAAGAGTTTTTTTCTCGATTTCTTTTATTTTTCCCTCCCTTTCAATAAAATTTTGATGAAACCCTTTACTTTGAGCCAAGGAATCGTTTATAAAAGACATGAAATACCTAAATTCTGCTATAATTATCGCGTCGGGTCTACATTTTTCTAGGTACCTTTCATTATTTTTTATAAGTTGAGCTTCGGGTGGAAGAAAGAAGAGGTCAGTTAATCTTTTGAAGGGTGTGGGTGCAGGTGGCTTTTGGGGGTGTCCCCGAGAGGATCCCCTCTTAAGGGGATCAGATGTTTTTTGGAAATATTGTATTTTATCTTTTTTTTTATCGGCTAATCGAGTTTTTTTTTCCAATACATTTATCTCTTTAAGCCCTTTTCTGTCTAAAACTGCAATTTCTTTAGAAAATTCAGTGCTTAAGCTGTTCTTTTTTTGTTCATTGGTACGAATCCCATAATTGTACAGTTCATCAGATGATAATTTTTCTGTTGTAGACAAAGAAGTCTTTTTTTGTATCATTCCCGAGAAAGCGGCTAAACTAGGTGGATGTGAAAAAGAAATTCTTTTTTTTCCATCATTTTGATCAGAAGTTGGGATTTTTTTATAGAATGCTTCTTTAAAAACTTTAAAAAGGGGAGGAGAAGGCTCTTCCTTGGTAAATTCCCCTTCTTTCGCTAGGCCTATTCTATAAAAATATTCTTCAGCTTTTTTTCGATCTATTTCCACTTCGGCTTCTTTCGGTTTATAAGTCAAAATAGGTAACGGCATTTTGTTAAAAATGAGTAGACATGTAAAAAATACGAGAATACCACCGATTAGACCAAAAGAATTTCTCAAATCGAAGATCAAATTCTGATAAAATCGAAACACATAGAAAAGGTACTTTTTAGGTCTAGCGGGCTTAGTCGATCTAACCAAATAATTTTGCTGTATCCATACTAATACGAATCTAACCGATTTCATGAATAAAATGTGACCAATTAACCAACCAACAAAACTACTTGTTAAAAATAATATCTTGTTGTTGTATCGAAACATATAAACGTTGAGTAATCTGAAAAACATTGTACTTGGGAAAAAAAAGAAATGGCTCAATAATTGAAAAAAGAGATTATTCAGGAATATACATTGAATGCTGAGATTACGCGTACGCATTGAATTTTTGCGAGTAGATTTTTCATCAACAAAAAAGTCTTCGTAACTGTACCACATGTAATGAAGGTAAAGATAAGGTACAGTTATGAAAGTTATTGTACGAGGCCTACTCAATACTAGACGCGGAGGCCTATAATAGATCGATATGAACATCAGGAGTTGTCCCGTAATAAAACCAGTTGATGCGGCTACCTCCTTCTCGATTGCTTCTTCTTCTCCTTCTTCTATAACCTGAAAATGAGCTTGGAGAAGTAAGAGATAAGAAGGGCCTATGGATAATGTGGTCAGAAATCCATAATAGAGTCCGACCACAACGACCGAATTCATTAGCTTCATAGCTAAAGATGCGGAATTGCCTAGTAGAAAAGACGGATAAATCATATAAAACTCCTTTTTTTTTTTGTTTCAAATTTTTTGATTCCTACTTACTATAGTAGAATCGTTTTACTTTGTTTACTATAAGATTCGTCATCGTTCCAATTTGTTATAAGATTTTTTTGGGTTAGGCCGACTTCTATTGTTCGTATTTCGATTGTTCGTATTCGACGAAGATTTTTTTTATTTTTTTTTTCTATAAACAAAGTTGAATTCCCGGAATAAAGAGATTTTGCTATTGAAAAAGCTTTTAACGCTGCCCAATATCCCTTTTTTTTCCAAAAATTTTTACGAATATGCTTTTTGGAAATAGAAGTACGTTTTTTTGGAACTGCCATTTAAAATGGATTACTCATTGTTGTAGTTGGATGTGAAAAACATCTATTGGTCAAACGAATCTTTGTTTACTATATAATTAATTATCCATGTATTTTTTAGATTCTATACCATACAGGGCCTTTTAGTCAAATTTTTCATTATAGAAAAGCATAATCTAACTAAAAATATATGAAATATATATATATATATTAAAATTCCCTAAAATATTCAATTAGGAGAAAAAAAATTTTCTATGGAGTATAATATTTATTTATAATTTAAAATACTTCGTGCGAAATTGGTGAATAAATTTAATAAAAATTAAATAATTAATCAAAATTTCTACTTAATACTTAAGATCTCTATATATTTTGTATATTTTTGCTGTATTTCATTTAATTTACATGTGCATATTAAGCCACATCGAAAAATTTAAGTTAGCAAATCTTAATTGAAAAGCTTGAATTTTTTCTTTTTTTTTTTTTCGAAAATCTAAATAAATCGAATTTCCAATTTTCAAATTGAAATGATATCCATAATTTAATCCCATAAATTAATTTGTTTAAAGAATCCATAATTTGAGACATTTTAGTGATTTTTTTTATTCTATGTTATGGTAAAGTAGTAAAGTAAAGTAAGAGGTATCATATCCTTTTTTTCTATAAACTATATAAAATATATAACTATAAAAAAAAAAAAGAATATTTTTCTATGTTTTTTTGTTTTTCGTTTGGAACGGAAGACAATCAAATAATTTTTCGTAAAACCAGTTAATAATTATGAATAAACTACTGAATAAACTTATTAAAATAACTAGTTCCTAGTTTTTTGTATTACTTATTTTTTTATTAGATTGTTTATTAGATTTTTAGTAGATCTTCTGATTCATACTATTTTTTAGTCTAATTTTTTTATCTTTATTATATATATTATAAATAACTTAACTGTA